TCAAAAAAAAAAAATGAAATTCTTTGTTCATTTTTTTTTTATTTTGAAATAATTTGAATTTATATTAATATATATTAACTAATTTCTAGTTTTTAGAATTCAATTCTAATCTACTAATCTAATATTTATATATATATTCTTTTTTTTTCTATTTTTCTATAGAATTTCTATTTATTTATAGAAAAAAATTTCTAATCAAATTTCATAAAATTTCAAATAAACAAAGTGATAATCTAATTGATTAGAATAAAAAAAAAAGAGAGTTCTTATTCGAACCGCCTCGTAATCTTTAACCAATTCTGCGCTTCAATATAATTCCCAGGAGTAAGCGCTATAGCCTGTTTCCAATATTCAGCGGCTTGGTCGAACCAAGCCTCCGCAATTTCAGAATCTCCCTGTCGAATGGCCTGTTCTCCACGGTCGGAATAGGCGGTCAATTCCTTCCCTTGGAACCGTACTTGAGAGTTTCCTAACTCATACGGCTCGGCAGTCAATTCTTTTGGTGTCTACCCTAGCCCTACCATATATCTAACTGAATGAGATTTCTCATAGATCTATTTGATTTTTCTCGGGTTAACGTTAAACAAAAAAGGTTAATTACATGAGTTTCAAACTTGACTTTTGATTCAATTAATAATCAGTTTTCTCTTTTCTCCTACCTTCAGAAAAAGAAAGCATAGGCATTTCGAAACTCTCATTAGAATTTTCTGAAAAGGTAACTATCTCGCTTTCATATTCTATATAAATTTCTATAGAATCCTTGAAAAAGACTTCTTCCTCATAAAAAAAAGACTTACTCTCTTTGGGATCTGATGCTACACCGCTGCTCAATACCTTAGGGGATCGGCTCTATTACATAAGTCGATTCCTCATTTTTATCTCATATCATGACATAAATAAGCAGTTCTTATTGTATCGCCCAAAACCTTGTAAATTGATCTTTACGGTGCTTCCACTATCAATTAGATCTTTTCTTTTATCCATAGAATAAAATATTTAGGCATATATATATTTTCATATTTCGAAGTTTCTTTCTTTGCTACAGCTGATAAAAATCGTTTTTTGGACGATGCAATATGTAGAAATCCTACTTTTTTTCTAGTATTTATTGTCGTATTTGCCCTTTCCTTTTATTTCTTTCTATAGTGGAGATAGTCGCACGTAATGACAGATCACAGCCATATTATTAAAAGCTTGTGGTAAGAACGGGTTTCGCTCTAGTGCCCGAAAATAATATTCTAAAGCTTTCGTATGTTCGCCGTTACTTGTGTGGATAAGGCCTATGTTATAGAGTATATAGCTTCGATCATAGGGATCAATTTCGAGTCGCATAGCTTCATAATAATTCTGTAACGCTTCTGCATAATTGCCTTCGGATTGAGCCGACATTCGTTACGGTCGTCATTCAATTAAAAGAATTCTCCGTTCCAAAACCGTACGTGAGATTTTCACCTCATACGGCTCCTCCTTTATGTGCATAATGAAAATAATCCAGAATCCATGGAATTAAAAGAAGGACGAAATATTGTCATTATGAACTGAGCGGGGCTAATGTTTTTACAAGAAATCTCTAGCTAACCCTCTTGCAAAAGATCCTTTCTTAACATCAAGCGTGCTGGTACTAGATAAAAATGTAAACTCCAACAATTTCTTTGTTCTCAACGCCCTTTAATTTCCAGGAATTAGTCACTTCAACAATCTTCGATGGTTATATGGGTATCCAAAGTACGAACGAGATGGATGTTTGTTGTCCCAACCATTTCTTTTAGTACCGATCCCGATAAAGAAAAGGAGTGCTTTATAACAAAGTTTTTGTTTTGTTGATTCCTAGGCGTAGTGCTCCTTCCTTTATGCCGCCTATTGATACTAGTGTAGTAGGATTGAACCGCGATACAGATCTATGATCTATAGGTCTAACCTTTCGCTCAATACTAGAATCAACAATTCAAGCATCTGAGGTTGCATTAATCGGGGATACACGACAGAAGGAATTGCTTTATTTTATAAACTTCACCTTCAACCAGCGTCGATTTTTTGATTTCAATAGTCTTTTTTTATATTCCGAATCATGTTTCTTTTTCCTAAGGCTGAGGGCGGTAAAGTCAAAATAATAATAATCAAATCACACCATCTCTGTAATAAGTAAATGCCTCTTTTTCTCCTGAAGTTGTCGGAATTATTCGTAATAAGATATTGGCTACGATTGAAAAGGTCTTATCAATAAAATTTCCATTTATTCGCGATCTAGGCATAGGTAAAAAGAATCCATTCTATAACTCTTTTCATTACCTCTCGTGAGAAAATGATCTCACAAACAAAGGAAATGTACAGTACGAAATAACATAAAAAAAAGTAGACCTATTCAAAAAAAAAAGGATATGACTTTCTACCTCAATTTTTTTTGTCGCTTTGACAGAAAAAAAAATCAAAGAAATTATTCTAATTTCGTCGAAGTTGAAGAATCAAAGAATTTATTCTACGGATTAGGATAGATTTGGAAAATTTGAAAAGCTTTGATTCAATTTAAATTATGATATGATCAAAATAGGAAAAAGAATCGAATAATTGTTCTATGATGAAAATGAAAATAGAATAACTGTCCTTTTTGTCTTTCGTACAGAGCAAGTATACACTATCTAATAAAAAAAAAAAATCCCCGGGATGCTTGCTTTAGGAATTTGTAATAGATCCACGGGGTAAAAGGTTGGTTTGGTTGTTGAGAGATCTAAAACTATAAAAGAATTTTCTAATTTTTATAGAATAGAAATGGAATTGAAGTCTAAAGAGAATTATGAGCTAAAGGTAATCATTATGTAGGAGAGATGGCCGAGTGGTTCAAGGCGTAGCATTGGAACTGCTATGTAGACTTTTGTTTACCGAGGGTTCGAATCCCTCTCTTTCCGTACCTTCACCTAATTCACCAATGTAACTAACCGCAATGTATCAAATACAAATAAGAACGGATACAAAAAAATAGTTAGACTTTTCTTTGATATAGATTCTTTTTTTTGATGTTGTTTGATATAGATTCTCTATTCCTAATTTATGTGATACAAAAAAGAAAATACTGTAAAAAGCAGACACAGAATGGAAATTTTCATAAAAGATATGATACATGAATAGGATAGAAATCCCCGAATTAAATCCTTTGCCTTCCTTTCCTTATTTACTTAACCTTAACTTAGGCAAAAGGGAGGGGTGCAAATTTGTAAAACCCCCCTTTTTTTTTATTTTAGTTAGGGTTAAATCTGACGAGAATAATATTCTACGACAAGCAATTCATTTATTTTCAAACCGACCCATTTCCTATCTATTATTTGATTGACTAATCCTTTATATTGTAATGTGTGAAGGGTCAAATGTTTTGGTAATTCCTTATGTTTGGATGAATCCAGATAATTTTGAATCAGAGCTCGAGATTTTTTTTCATCCTTCACTGAAATAATATCTCGGGGTTTGCAGCGATAATTTGGTATATCTATTATACGACCATTAACTAAAATATGTCTATGGTTAACTAATTGGCGGGCTTGAGGAATAGTCGAAGCCATGCCCAATCGAAAAAGGATGTTATCCAAACGCATTTCAAGTAATTGTAGCAAAACCGGACCGGTTGGCCCTTTTGCTTTTCCGGCAATATGAACGTATTTAAGTAATTGTCGCTCTGTAAGACCATAATGAAAACGCAATTTTTGTTTTTCTTTTAAACGAATAGAATATTGAGAGTTTTTCCGGGGGCGCCATTGATTTCTAAGTCTAAGATCGCTTCCGGCTCTAGGGTTTTTACTAGTTAGTCCTGGTAAAGCTCCCAGACGGCGTATTTTTTTGAAACGAGGTCCTCGATAACGTGACATAAAGACTCCTTATTTATTTTATAAATTTGATTGAAATTTCATAAATAAAAAAATTAAAACTGAACTAAATGAAGCGAAATCCCATGAAATGAAGTATTGTACTACAAACAAATAGGAATGAGATGAATTAGATCAATCTACATATTTTTTTTTATTGATTTTTTTGTTTGTATTTTTTGATTGTATATCTATACAATCAAAATCGATATACAATCAAAATCGATATACAATCAAAAAATACAAATCTATTTATTAGATAACTTCTATATATTGATATAGAAATAGAAAGTTAGAAATAGAAAATATAGATAATTTATATAGATAAATAAAACCAAAAGAAAACCCTTTCTTTTTTTTGTTCTTGATTTATTCTCCAAAGAAAAGATATAACTCCGCCATTCAGAATTGGAAGTTTCTAAGACATAATAAAGAGATTTTTGACCTTTGGAAAAAAAAAGATGAAGAAGCTCTTTCAATCTTCTTTGATTTCCAAAAATCTTATCAATCATGTAAAAAATAAAACAAATAGAAAAAGCCGGCTATCGGAATCGAACCGATGACCATCGCATTACAAATGCGATGCTCTAACCTCTGAGCTAAGCGGGCTTAAATAAAAGAAATTTTGCATACATGGGAATTAGGAAAACTCTTAGGATTTTATCTATTAACGATAACTTCTATTTTATTTAAATGTTAAATAACAATCAAATTGAATAATTTCAAATTGAATTTCTTTCGTTAGATTTAGTTTAGAGTTCTAAATCAAATCTATAAATAGAATCTACTAATTAGATTAGTAAGTGAGGATCCTTTTAGAGATTTTTTTTAATTTCTAATGCTCTAATTATTTTATATATTATAAGTCTAAATAATTAAAGTCTAAATACTAAATCTAAATGATTCAACTTTTTTTTAGACTTTAGACTAAATAATTAGAAATAGAAAATAATAAATAGAAATAAATGGAATAATTAGTTAGAACTAGAATACTATAAATGATAAAAATGCTAAATAAAATTTCTATTTTTAATTATGTTATGATATGGTTATATAGAGGGTCTTGCTCAAATGTGTCTAAGAAAAAAAGGGGGGGGGATAAAAATCAAAATGAAATGAAAAAGGCAACCAAAATAAAGGCAATCCAGA